GTTGTCTTCCTCCATATGTAAAAAGGGAATAAATAAATCAATTAAATTTCGGGATGCTTCATGAAGTGCTTCTTTCGGAGTTAAACTTCCGTTTGTCCATATTTCGATAAAAAGTATCTCTTGTTTTTCATTCCCATTCCCATAAGAATGAATACTATGATTCGCGTTTCGAACAGGCATGAATACAGCATCTATAGGATAACTTCCATCTTGAAAGTTATGTGGCGTTTTTATAAGATATCCACGATTTCTCTCTATTTGTAATCCAATACAAAAATCAATTGGTTCCGTTAAACTAGCTATATGTTGTGTATTATCAACGATTTCCACATAAGGTGGCAAGATGATATCTTGAGCAGTTACATATCCAGGACCCTTGACACAAATAGACGCGTCAGAAGTTCCATATAATTTACTTCTCAATACAATTTCTTTCAAATTCATTAAAATTTCATGTACCGATTCTTGAATGCCCGTTATGGTAGAATATTCATGTGGGACTTTCTCAGATTTTACACGTGTTATACATGTTCCTTCTATTTCCCCAAGTAAAGCTCTTCGCATTGCAATGCCTATTGTGTCGGCTTGGCCTTTCATAAGTGGAGACAGAATAAAGCGTCCATAATAAAGGCGTTTACTGTCTGTTCTTGATTCAACACACTTCCACTGTAGTGTCCGAGTAGATACTGTTACTTTCTCTCGAACCATAGTACTATTATTTGATTAGATCATCGAATCTTTTATTTCTCTTGAGATTTCTTCAATGTTCAGTTCTACACACGTCTTTTTTTCGGAGGTCTACAGCCATTATGTGGCATCGGAGTTACATCCCGTACGAAAGTTAATAGTATACCACTTCGACGAATAGCTCGTAATGCTGCATCTCTTCCGAGACCGGGACCCTTTATCATGACTTCTGCTCGTTGCATACCTTGATCCACTACTGTACGGATAGCGTTTGCTGCTGCGGTTTGAGCAGCAAACGGTGTTCCTCTTCTCGTACCTTTGAATCCAGAAGTACCAGCTGAGGACCAAGAAACTACTCGACCCCGTACATCTGTAACAGTGACAATGGTATTATTGAAACTTGCTTGAACATGAATAACTCCCTTTGGTATTCTACGTGCACCCTTACGTGAACCAATACGTCCATTCCGACGCGAACTAATTTTCGGTATAGCTTTTGCCATATTTTATCATCTCGTAAATATGAGTCAGAGATATATGGATATATCCATTTCATGTCAAAACAGATTCTTTATTTGTACATCGGCTCTTCTGGCAAGTCTGATTAGCCTTGTCTTTGTTTATGTCTCGGGTTAGAACAAATTACTATAATGCGCCCCCGCCTACGGATTAGTCGACATTTTTCACAAATTTTACGAACGGAAGCTCTTATTTTCATATTTCTTATTCCTTATCTTAATTCTGAATCTATTTCTTGGAAGAAACTAAGTTTCTTGAAATTTTTCATCTCAAATTGTATTCCCCCGAAAGGAATGGTGAAGTTGAAAACCTAATCCTTCAAATCTTTGTTGTGGAGTCGATAAATTATATGCCCTTTGTTTGAATCATAAGGACTTACTTCAATTTTGACTCTATCTCCTGGCAGTATCTGTATAAAACAAAGTTCCTTTGAGGTCTCAACTAATGCGAAAGATATTAGACAACCTCCCCCCCTTTTTTTCTTTTTCACAAATAGGAAGTTTCGAATCCAATTTGGATATTATAAAGGATTACCAGATATAACACAAAATTTCTCCACCTATTCCTTCTAGTCGAGCCTCTCGATCTGTCATTATACCTCGAGAAGTAGAAAGAATTACAATCCCTATTCCACCTAAAATTCGCGGAATTCGTTGATAATTAGAATAGATTCGTAGACCAGGTCGACTGATTCGTTTTAAATTTAAAATATTTCTATAGGGTCTTTTCCTATTCCTTCTATGTCGCAGGGTTAAAACCAAGAAATATTTCTTGTTTTCTCGATGTTTTCTCACGTTTTCGATAAAACCTTCTCGTAAAAGTATTTGCACAATATTTTCGGTAATATTAGTAGATGCTATTCGAACCACCCTTTTTCGATCCATATCAGCATTTCGTATAGAAGTTATTATCTCAGCAATAGTGTCCCTGCCCATGATGAACTAAAATTATTGGGGTCTCCAAATTTGATATAATCAACGTGTTTTTTACTTATTTATTTTGGAATATGATATGAATTATTAAAGATATATGCGTGAGATACAATCTACTAATTAATCTATTTCTTTCAAATACCCCACTCGAAACAGATCACAATTTCATTTTATAATACCTCGGGAGCTAATGAAACTATTTTAGTAAAATTTAATTCTCTCAATTCCCGAGCGATTGCACCAAAAATTCGAGTTCCTTTTGGATTTCCTTCTTGATCAATAACAACTGCAGCATTGTCATCATATCGTATTATCATCCCGTTGTCACGTTTGAGTTCTTTACAGGTACGCACAATTACAGCTCTGACCACTTCTGATCTTTCTAGGGGCATATTTGGTACTGCTTCTTTGATCACAGCAACAATAACGTCACCAATATGAGCATATCGACGATTGCTAGCTCCTATGATTCGAATACACATCAATTCTCGAGCCCCGCTATTATCCGCTACATTTAAATGGGTCTGAGGTTGAATCATTTTTTTAATCCGTTCTTTGAATGCAAAGGGCGAAGAAAAAAAGAAATATTTTTGTCCAAAAAAAAGAAAGATGCGGTTTTGTTTCATATCTAAGAGCCCTTTCTACATTTTTTTCTATTATATTACGAAATAATGAATTGAGTTCGTATAGGCATTTTGGATGCTGCTAGTGAAATAGCCCTTCTGGCTATAGTTTCTGTTACTCCACCCATTTCATAAAGTATTCGCCCCGGTTTAACAACAGCTACCCAATATTCAGGGGATCCTTTTCCTGAACCCATACGTGTTTCTGCGGGTCTTAGTGTAACTGGTTTGTCTGGAAATATACGTACCCATATTTTTCCACCACGACGTGCATTTCGTGTCATTGCCCGTCGGCCTGCTTCTATTTGTCGAGATGTAATCCAAGCAGGTTCAAGTGCCTGAAGAGCATATTTACCGAAAGAAATACGATTACCTCGATAAGATATTCCCTTCATTCTTCCTCTATGTTGTTTACGGAATCTGGTTCTTTTGGGGTTATAGTTGATGGTTGGTTCTGAATTCCATCTCTACTACAGAACCGGACGTGAGAGTTTCTTCTCATCCAGCTCCTCGCAAATAAAAGGATTCAAAAAAATGCAATTTGAATTAAGCTAGAATAGTCAATCTTAAGTTAAGATATATATATATGTATTTACTGAGTAATACCTTGAACGTGGGCTTCTTTGAAATTTCATTAAATCTATTAGTAATTTGTATATCTTGTTTGAATAGATAACTAAACTTTGTAGTTTTCTAAATAGAAATAAAAAAATTGTATTATTATACCAAATCCTTATTTTCTCCTTTATTGTATTGTCTCCTAAATTTGGCACTAAAAAAAGTTTTCGCGGGCGAATATTTACTCTTTCAATCCCTCTTTCATTTGTAGGGTTAACTCGTGCCTTCTCAGATCTCAGAATACATGAATTAATCTTTGGTTCGTTCCGCCATCCCGACCAGTGAATCATTAAGATTCCCTTTTCAATAGAATCTTTTGCATTCACAAGTTCCGTCGTTCCCATCACTTCTTACTTAATGGTTAGGTCCGAATTCTACAATGGAGCTCAGAATGAAATTGGTTCTTGAGTCAATCTTCTCAGTCTTTATTGGCTCGAAGCTCTTGATTTTTTGTTCCATTTCTATAAGAAGATTCTTTTTAGTATGGTATGAATGCGTATTGATGCTTTATTACACTTCTTTTTCTGAGATTACTCATAGACCTTACATATTGGAATTTTATATCATTGGTATTCTTTTTCTCTCTTTCTCTCATCCTTCCGTTTATCCACACCTTTTTTGTCTATTTTGCTTTACAACTTCGAATCAGATTTCTTTTTTTTGTTTATGCAAAAGATTTCAGTTGCTACAAAGATATGACCTATATATCATATCTTGACTGGTTCTTTCGATCCAGATAATGCGAAGTGATGGGTTGGTTATTAGTTCTATAGTTTTGAGTTCATACTATGTGGGCTGGGCTTTTTTAATCCTCACCCTAAAAAAACCAACGAGTCACACACTAAGCATAGCAATTATATCAAATGGTCAATCGAATTTTTATTCAACCTTATAGAATTAAGAATTTGAAATGTTCCTCTTGATTAGAAAAAGCATGAATTGGTCTTTTTTTTTTGTTCAATCATTGGATAGGAGGGAAAGACAAGTAGTCAAATTATTCCTCGTCTAGAAATATCCAAATTTTGATGCCCAATATTCCATAGATAGTTCGAACTGTATAAGAGCAATAAGCAATTTTAGCTCGAATCGTTTGTAGGGGAACCCTGCCTTCTCTGATCCATTCGACACGTGCAATTTCTTTTCCGTCGATACGCCCCGCAATTTGTATTTGAATTCCTTTTGTATCCGTTTGTTCTGTTAATTCAATAGCCTTTTTCATTGCTTTTCGAAATGAAACTCTATTTTTTAATTGTCCAGCTATAAATTCTGCAAGAATATTCGGGTTTCCGTAAGGTTTTCCAATTCTTGTGACAGCAATATTCAGTTTTCGGTTTACCCAATTAAATTCTTTTTGTAAGGTCATTTGTAATTCTTCGATTCCGCGTGGTCGACTTTCTATTAAGAATTTTGGGAATCCCATAAAGATTATGACCTGGATCAGATCGATTCTTTTTTGAATCTCTATACGTGCAATTCCCTCGATGCCAGAGGACGTTCTCATATTCTTTTGTACATAATTCTTGATACAATCTCTTATTTTTTTATCTTCTTGTAAACCTTCAGAATAATTTTTGGGTTGTGAAAACCAAAGGGAATGATGACCTTGGGTTGTACCCAGTCT